AGTATGAATTTTGTAGTTTAAAGAAATTTTTATTTTGCTGGACTGAAATTAAGATTTGTGATTAATTTCCTTGGAGCTAAGTTAATAAAATAATATTAGGAAGGATTTGTAGTATAATAAGGACATAATATAAATATATTTCTTATTTTCTATTAAGAATATATCAAGAAAGATTTATATTATATTATACGTATGAATTAACACTTAAATTTATATAGGGTATAATAACCTATATGGGAAGAAATAAAAAAGGGTTTTAATAATAAATACATATGGAGGTGTATTCCAATTATTTTTAGTTAATTACATAAGATAAAGATATATAATTAAATTTATTATTATATATATATATATAGAGGGTTACAGTCCTATATCTATAACCCACTAGGTTTCATTTAGAAATAAAAAAAAAATGAAACCTAGTGGGTTATAGATATAGAACTGTAAATATACAAACCAATGTTTATGTGAAAAGTTGAAATTGGATTTTTGGGCATAAAAGAAGATTTTTTTTCTTTCGAGGAAGGGGTTTTTTTTTATTTTACTTAAGTTTGTTAAAAATTGGAAATAATTTTAGAAATAAGTTTTATGTTCCATAAATTTTATATAATTTTGATCATTTGAATGAATTATTCAGTTGATTTTTTTTGTTAATCCAATGATTTAGAAAAGAGTATTAATTGGTGACTAAGCCTTAAAAAATTATAAGTTTGATTCTTGCTTAAAAATTTGTTCATTTTAACATTAATCTATATGTAAATTTTTGTTCATTTTAATTTCTAAATGATATTTTGACATGATTTATTGCAGTAGATAATTTTATTGATATTAAATAAGTTTAGATTTGGTAAATGTTAATTAGGTTTGGTTAAAGCTGTGCCAGCATCCGCGGTTATACAGCGAAATCAAATGAACATTATTGGTTTTGAAGTAATTAATATTATTTTTATAAATGGGAATTGAGAAAAATTATTATAAGGTGAAATATTTATAATGTCTTGAGGTATATTTATTTTTGTATGATTGTTATGAAAGTAAAATATAAACTAGGATTAGATACCCTATTATTTTTATTGTAAAATTTGAAACTTGAGTATTAGTAGTTAAGGTCTTGAAACTTAAAGAATTTGGCGGTATTATAGTCTATTTAGAGGAATCTGTTATGTAATCGATAGTCCACGTTGAACCTTACTTATATTATTTCTTGTATACCGCTGTTTGAGAATATACTTTTAGGTTATTTTCTTAATATATTATTAATTAAAATTTCAGGTCAAGGTGCAGTAATATATAAGTTGAATAATGGATTACAATAAATTTTATTTATATGGATTGTTATTGAAATATAATTTGAAGGTGGATTTAATTGTAATTTTTTAAAGATTATTAAAATGATTAATAGCTCTATAATATGTACACATCGCCCGTCGCTCTCGTTATTAAGATGAGATAAGTCGTAACAAAGTAGGTGTATCGGAAGGTGTACCTAGAAAGTAAGATTTAAAAAGTAATTAAATATCAGGTTAAACTTAAAGTTAAGGTTTTCATTTACACTGAAATTATTAATCGTGCGATTCGATATAATCTGAAATTAATATAATTGTTTTATAGATATTGTTGTTTATTAAATTTTAATTAAATAAATTTTTGTTATTGTAGAATTAATTGATCAAATTTTTTTTACTATAGTAAATTAGTACTGTGAGGGAATTTTTAATTATTTATTTATAATTAATTAAAGGTTATTTTATTTATTGTATCTTGTGTATCAGAGTAAATTAAAATGAATTATAAATTTTTTTCTTCTCGAATTTAAAAGATTTAATTAAAAATATTAGTTATTGTGTCATAAATATTAATAATTTTTAATTGGTAACGAGATGTTATTCGTTTTTAAGGATATCTAGTTTTTTAATAAACGAATTTAATTCGGAGAATATTAAATTATTTAATTAATTTATATTTAAATATTTTATATTCTTAATTTTAAAGGGGATTATCTCTTTAAAATATAATTATAATATAATAGTTGATGAGGATTTTATGAATTTAGAATTTGTTATTAATTAAAGGATGTTAAAATTTAATTCTTATTTTTAGTGATTTTTAATTTTTATTTAATTTTTATATTAAAATTTTAAGTTTAATTTAGAATTTTTGGAAATGATGATTTAATTAGTAAATTTTTAAAGTATACTATTAATGGTTTTGTTTTGTTAATATGAAGAATTAGGCAAATATTTTACTCACCTGTTTATTAAAAACATGGTTTCTTGTAATTATTTAGGAGATCTGACCTGCCCACTGAAAATATTTTGAAGGGCCGCAGTATTTTGACTGTGCAAAGGTAGCATAATCATTAGTCTTTTAATTGAAGGCTGGTATGAATGGTTGGATGAGGTAAATTCTGTTTTATGTTAATTGATGTTGAATTTAGATTTTAAGTAAAAATACTTAAATGTTATTAAGGGACGAGAAGACCCTATAGAGTTTAATAAATGTAATAATTAATTGAGTTAAAGTTTAATTTTTGGTTTTTATGTAATTTATTTAATTGGGGTGATTGGAAGATAAAATAAACTCTTCTTTATATTTAATAAATTAATTAGTTATATGATCCATATTTAATGATTAAAAGATTAAATTACCTTAGGGATAACAGCATAATTCTTTTTAAGAGTTCATATCGAAAAAAGAGATTGTGACCTCGATGTTGGATTAAGATTAGTTATGGGTGTAGATGTTCAATAACTAGGTCTGTTCGACCTTGAAAATCTTACATGATCTGAGTTTAAACCGGCGTGAGCCAGGTTGGTTTCTATCTTTAATTAATTTAAATATTTTAGTACGAGAGGACCAAATATTTAAAATAATTTTTATTATTTGAATACTATTAAATAAACTATTTTGGCAGAATTAAGTGCAGCAGATTTAGAATCTGCAAATATGATTTATAATCATAGATAGTAAATGTTGAGTGGAGAATTATTTGTAATAATATTAGTAGGTTTAATTTTGGTAATTTTTGTTATAGTGGGTGTAGCTTTTTTTACTTTATTGGAACGTAAAGTATTAGGTTATATTCATTTACGTAAAGGTCCTAATAAGGTAGGATTTGTAGGTCTTTTACAGCCTTTTGGTGATGCTATTAAACTTTTTTGTAAGGAACATATTAATCCTTTAGTTTCTAATTATTTATTATATTACGTATGTCCTGTTTTTTCTTTATTTTTATCTTTAATTTTGTGAATGTTAATGCCTTATATAAGAGGTTTATTTACTTTTAATTTGGGTTTATTTTTTTTTCTAGTTTGTACAAGAATAGGGGTTTATACTGTAATATTAGCTGGTTGATCTTCAAATTCTAATTATGCATTATTAGGAGGTTTACGTGCTGTAGCTCAAACTATTTCTTATGAAGTGAGATTAGCTTTAATTTTACTTTCTTTTATTTTTTTGGTTAGAAGATATTCTTTACTTGATTTTTTTTATTATCAAATTGGGGTATGATTTTTATTTTTATGCTTACCTTTATGTAATGTTTGATTTGTTTCATGTTTAGCTGAAACAAATCGTAGACCATTTGATTTCGCTGAAGGAGAATCTGAATTAGTTTCTGGTTTTAATGTAGAATATGGAAGAGGAGGTTTTGCATTAATTTTTTTAAGAGAATATTCTAGTATTTTATTTATAAGTATGTTAATATGTATTATTTTCCTTGGTTCTAATTTAAATTCTTTAACTTTTTATTTGAAATTGATTTTTATTGCTTTTATATATATTTGAGTTCGTGGTACTTTACCTCGTTATCGTTATGATAAATTAATATATTTAGCATGGAAAAGATTTTTGCCTTTGTCATTAAATTTTTTGTTTTTTTATTTAGGGTTAAAAATTTTCTTTTAAAGGTTGTCTTAAGTAAAATTAAGTTAATAAGGGATTTTAACCCTTTCATTATGATTTCAAGACATAAGCTTATTCATTAAGTTTATAACTTATTGATAAAGAATATTATCCCATATCTTAATAATTAATGGGTTAATAATGTAATAGAGGAAATATAAAACAGTTAAGATTTGTCCTGTTAAAATATAAGGATCTTCAACAGGTCGTGCTCCAATTCACGTTAGAAGAATTACAATCGTTACTATAGATCAAAATAAGAATTGATTAATAGGATAATACTGTAAGCCTCGTGAATTTGTAGTTATTAATGGTATAAAAAATAGAATTGCAATAGATATAACTAAGGCAATAACCCCTCCTAATTTATTAGGAATAGAACGTAAAATTGCATAAGCGAATAAAAAATATCATTCTGGTTGAATATGTACAGGTGTAACTAAAGGGTTAGCGGGTGTAAAGTTATCAGGATCCCCTAAAATATAAGGTTCCTTTAATGATAAAATTGATAAGAATATAAATAGAACAATAAATCCTAAAATATCCTTAAATGTAAAATAAGGATGAAAAGGAATTTTATCAATATTTCTATTTAAACCTAGAGGATTATTAGATCCTGTTTGATGAAGAAAAAGTAGATGAACTATTACTGCAGCTGCTACGATAAATGGTAATACAAAATGAAATGTGAAAAATCGATTTAATGTTGCATTATCAACTGCAAAACCTCCTCAAACCCATTGAACTAATTCAATACCTAAATAAGGGATAGCAGATAATAAATTTGTAATTACTGTAGCTCCTCAAAAGGATATTTGTCCTCAGGGTAGAACATAACCTATAAATGCTGTTGCTATGACTAAAAATAAAATTACTACTCCTACTATTCATGTGTAATAAAATTTATAAGATCCATAATATATACCTCGACCAATATGAAGATAAATACAAATAAAAAATATAGATGCCCCGTTAGCGTGAAGAGTTCGTAATAATCATCCATAATTTACATCTCGACAAATATGAGCTACTCTGGAGAATGCTAAATCAATGTGAGCTGAGTAGTGTATAGCTAAAAATAGTCCTGTTATGATTTGAATTCCTAAACATAAACCTAATAGAGAACCAAAGTTTCATCATGATGAGATATTAGAAGGAGTGGGTAGATCTACTAAAGCATTATTGGAAATTTTAATTAAAGGGTGAGTTTTACGTAAAGGTTTATACATTAATTTATTTGTCGTAAAGGTCCATTGTAAATATTAATAATTTTTACTACCGCGATTAGAGTTAAAAATAAATATGATGCAATTAAAATAGTTATTATGTTAACAGGTTGATTATATATTTTTAATAAGAAGTTATTAGAAATTATATTAAATGCTAGTGTATTTTCTATATTTTCATATATATTTATTGGAAAATAAATATTTGTATAATAGATTACTAAAAAGATTAAAGGTAATAAAATAATGGAAAATAGAACTTTATTTGAATAGAAAAATATTTCATTTGATGCTAGTCTAGTCACATACATAAATAAAACTAATATACCTCCAAGATAAATTAATAATAAGACATAAGAGAATCAAAATCTTAAAGATATAAAACCTCTAATTAAACATATTGAAATTGCTTGGAGAAAAAGGATTAATCCTATTGATAAAGGATGATTTAAAAATAAAAAAATAATTCTTAATGTTATTCTAATTCTTAATATTAAGTATAAAATATCAAAGGGTAGTTTAAAAAAAAATATTAGTTTTGGAAATTAATGATAAGATTTTCTTCCCTTTGAAGTTTTAAAAGTTAAACTTATTTTTGGTTTACAAGACCAATGTTTTATATTAAACTATTAAAACGTTAATGTTAATAATATTTTATTTTATATTTTTTTGTGGATTATGAGTATTTTCTTCTAAGCGTAAGCATTTATTAATAACTTTATTGAGATTAGAATTTATTGTTTTGATTTTATTTATTATTTTATATTATTATGTTGTAATAATAAGAGGTGAATTATATATAACAATATTTTTTTTATCTTTTGCGGTTTGTGAGGGTGCTTTAGGTTTATCTATTTTGGTATCAATAATTCGTACACATGGAAATGATTATTTTAATTCATTTGGTTTATTACAATGTTAAGTTATATTATATATATAATTTTTATAATCCCTTTATGTTTTATTAATAGTAGTTGATGAATAGTTCAAAATTTATTATTTTTAATTTCTTTTATATTTTTAATTAATATTGATTTTTTTTGTTGAAGTGGGTTAAGTTATCTTTTTGGATATGATTATTTATCATATGGTTTAGTTATATTAAGATTTTGAATTTGTGTTTTAATAATTATGGCCAGTTATTCTGTAATTCGATATAAATTTTATAATAAAATATTTTTATTTATAATTTTAATATTATTATTTATATTATATTGTACTTTTTGTAGATTAAATATAATTTCATTTTACTTTTTTTTTGAAGGCAGTTTAATTCCAACATTATTTTTAATTTTTGGGTGAGGATATCAACCTGAACGACTTCAAGCAGGTGTATATTTATTATTTTATACTTTATTTGCTTCTTTACCATTATTATTAGGAATTATATATCTTTACAGAAATTTGAATTATTTAGTATTTTCTTTAGTTTATAAAAGAGATTTTATGAATTTTTATTTATATATTAGAATAATTTTAGCATTTTTAGTGAAAATACCTATATATTTGGTTCATTTATGATTACCTAAGGCGCATGTAGAAGCTCCTGTATCAGGGTCAATAATTTTAGCGGGTGTTTTATTGAAATTAGGTGGTTATGGTTTATTACGGGTTTTTGAATATTTAATGAGAATTGGTATAATAATTAATGTATTTTGGTTATCAATTAGATTGGTAGGAGGATTTTTAGTTAGATTAATATGTTTACGTCAAGTTGATATGAAATCTTTAATTGCTTATTCATCTGTTGCTCATATAGGTTTAGTAATTGGAGGTCTAATGACATTAAATGTATGAGGTTTTTATATAACATTTGTTTTAATAATTGCTCATGGTTTATGTTCTTCTGGTTTATTTTGTTTAGCTAATATTACTTATGAACGATTAGGAAGACGAAGTTTATTAATTAATAAAGGTTTATTAAATTTAATACCTAGAATGGCTTTATGGTGATTTCTTCTTTCATCATGTAATATAGCAGCTCCTCCCTCATTAAATTTATTAGGGGAAATTGGTTTATTTAATAGAATAGTAGGTTGAATATGAATAGTAATATTATTTCTTATGTTAATTTCTTTTTTTAGAGCTGCTTACACTTTATTTTTATATTCTTACAGACAACATGGAATTTATTATTCTGGTATTTATAGAAGAGTTAGAGGTTATTGTCGTGAATATTTATTGTTGATATTGCATTGATTACCTTTAAATTTATTAATCTTGAAAAGAGATTTTGTATTAATTTGATTTTAATTTTACTTAAGTAGTTTAATATAAAATTATGATTTGTGGTGTCATAGATATAAATTGTTATCTTAGGTTGTGATATATTTGTCATTATGTTTTATTAGATTTTTTTCTTTATTATTGTTTTCTTTATTAAGATTTATATTTAGTATATTTTTTATTATAAATGATTTAATTTATTTTATTGAATGGGAAATTGTTAGATTAAATTCTTCATCAATTGTTATAACTTTATTATTGGATTGAATGTCTTTATTATTTATAAGATTTGTTACTTTAATTTCATCTCTGGTAATTTTATATAGAGAGGATTATATAAGAGGAGATTTAACATTAAATCGATTTATTTTTTTGGTATTAATATTTGTATTGTCAATAATATTCTTAATTATTAGTCCTAATTTAATTAGAATTTTGTTAGGATGAGATGGTTTAGGATTAGTTTCATATTGTTTAGTAATTTATTATCAAAATGTGAAGTCATATAATGCTGGAATGTTAACTGCATTATCAAATCGGGTTGGTGATGTGGCATTATTGATAGCAATTGCTTGAATATTAAATTTTGGTAGATGAAATTATATTTATTATTTAGATTGTATAATGAACAATTTTGAGTTAAGTTTAATTTCTTTCTTGGTTGTCTTGGCAGGTATAACAAAAAGAGCTCAAATTCCTTTTTCTGCTTGACTTCCGGCAGCAATAGCTGCACCTACTCCTGTTTCTGCTTTAGTTCATTCATCTACTTTGGTCACTGCAGGTGTATATTTATTAATTCGATTTAGTAAAGCTTTTCCAAATTGATTAATAATATTTTTATTAGTAATTTCTGTTTTAACAATGTTTATATCAGGTTTAGGTGCTAATTTTGAATATGATTTAAAAAAAATTATTGCTTTATCTACTTTAAGTCAGTTAGGTTTAATAATAAGAATTTTATCTTTAGGATTTTCTGATTTAGCTTTTTTCCATTTATTAACTCATGCTTTATTTAAGGCTTTATTATTTATATGTGCTGGAATAGTAATTCATAATGTAAAAAATTTTCAAGATATTCGTTTTATAGGAAATTTATCTCTTTTTATACCTTTAACTTCAGCTTGTTTTATAGTATCTAATTTTGCTTTATGTGGAATACCTTTTTTAGCTGGGTTTTATTCTAAGGATATAATTTTAGAAGTGGTTTCTATAAGAAATTTAAATATATTTATGTATTTTTTGTATTTTTTCTCAACAGGTTTAACAGTATGTTATTCTTTTCGTTTATTTTATTATGTTTTATGGGGAGATTTTAATTTGGTACCTATATTTAAGTTAAGAGAGGAAAGTTGAATAATAATTTATGGTATATTAGGTTTAATAATTTTTGCAGTAATTGGTGGAAGTATATTAAATTGAATAATTTTTTTAACTCCTTATTTTATTTGTTTACCTTTTTTTATAAAGATTATACCAATTTTAGTAAGTGTTTTAGGTTTATGATTAGGAAGAATTTTATTTAAATATAGATTAAATTATTATTTTAATTTATTTAAGTACTATAGAGTAATTATTTTTTCAGGATCTATATGATTTATACCTTTAATTTTTACAAAAGGGGTTAGAAAATTACCTTTAACAATTGGTTTAAGTTCTATTAAATATATTGATTTAGGTTGAAGAGAATATTTTGGTGCACAAAATTTATATTATGTTTTAATAAAATTAAGAGGGATTAGTCAATGATTTCAAATTAATGATTTGAAATCATATTTGGTAATTTTTTTAATTGCTTTAATTTTAATAATATTTATTATTTATTCAAATATCTTATATTAGAGTATAACACTGAAGCTGTTATTGAGATAATTTTATCTTTGAATATATTTATAAAAATTAAAATTTTATTTTTACAATGAAAATGTAATGTTTTATTTTAAACTATATAAATTTTTGTAAGATGTAAATGGATTTAAACCACTTGAATAATAAGTTAGCAGCTTTTATTCGATCAACACATCTTCTTAATTGGAAATTAATTTCAATTTTATCATTAACAGTGATATACCTCTATTTTGGTTTCAATTAATGTAAATAAGGATATAAAATATATCTTACTATCAGGTCGAAACTGATTACAATTAATTTGCTTCTTACTTATTTTAAGGAAGATTGATAATTCAATACTTTTTGAGTGCAAATCAAATGTTATTTTTAACTACAACCCTAATTATGAAGCTCATTCAAGAGATCCTTGATTTCATTCATGATATAAACCAATTGTTAAAATTAATAGGAATATTATTCTTGTAATTGTTCAAATTGTTATGTTTGATCTAAAAGGAATAATTGTTATTGGTAGAATAAGTGCAATTTCTACATCGAAAATTAGGAAAATAATTGCAATTAAAAAAAATCGTAATGAGAAAGGTAGGCGTGATGATCTAATAGGATCAAATCCACATTCAAAAGGAGAACTTTTTTCTCGATCTTCAATATTTTTTTTTGATAAAAAATTTGTAAGTATTATTACTACAAATGAAATTAATATAATAATAATTGATATTAAACCAATAATTTGAATTATTTATTCTACAAAATTTAGACTTTTTGATTGGAAATCAAATGTACTTTTTATACTAAATAAATATTTATCTACCTCATCAATAAATTGAAACATATAAAAATAATCATACAACATCGACAAAATGTCAATATCAGGCTGCTGCTTCAAAACCAAAGTGATGATTAGAAGTGAAATGTATAAATAGTATTCGAGATAAACATGTAATTAGGAAGGTAGTTCCAATAATTACATGTAAACCATGAAATCCTGTTGCTACAAAAAAAGTTGATCCAAAAACTGAATCTGCAATTGTAAATGGTGCTTCAATATATTCATATAATTGAAGGGCTGTAAAATACAAACCAAGTAAAATAGTGAAGATTAATCCTTGAGTTGCTTGATTATAATTATTTTCTAATAAACCGTGATGTCTTCATGTGATTGTGATTCCTGATGCTAGTAAAACTGTTGTATTTAAGAGAGGAACTTGTAGTGCATTAAATGGAATAATTCCTAAAGGTGGTCATGATGATCCAATTTCAATTGCAGGAGCTAGTCTTCTATGATAAAATGTTCAAAAGAATGAGACGAAGAAGAATACTTCTGAAATAATAAATAGAATTATTCCTCATCGTAAACCTGTTATAACTTCTTTAGTATGACATCCTTGGTAAGTTCTTTCTCGTACTACATCTCGTCATCATTGAATAGTTGTTAAAGTTAAAATTAATATTCCTATAAATATTAATTTTTCATTAAATTCGTAAGAAAATTTAATAAATCCTAGTATTGCTACTATAATTCTAAAAGCTGCTACAATAGGTCAGGGACTATAAGTTACTAAATGGTAAGGGTGATTTGCATGTATTGACATTATTAATTAACTTCTCTAGAATATAAAGTTCTTAAAACTGCAAAAACATATGATTGAATAATGGCTACTGCGGATTCTAATGTTAAAAGTAAAATTTGTGTAATGATCAATAGAGGTAATAAAGATATTATTATGGTACTTCCAGTATTGCCTAATAAAGTTATTAATAAATGACCTGCAATTATATTAGCAGCTAGTCGAATAGCTAGTGTACCTGGTCGAATTACATTTCTAATTGTTTCAATACATACCATAAATGGTATAAGAGCCCCAGGAGTTCCTTGAGGAACTAAATGAGCAAATATGTGTTTAGTATTATTAATTCATCCAAATAATATAAATCTTAATCATAAAGGTAAGGCAAGAGTTAGAGTTATTACTATATGACTTGTTCTTGTGAAAATATAAGGAAATAATCCTATAAAATTGTTATATAAGATAATTGAAAAAGTTGAAATAAAAATGAATGTTGATCCTTTATTAATTTTCTTTTTTCCAATAAGTAATTTAAATTCTTCATGAAGTTTGTTAATGATTAAATTTCATAATATTGTTCTTCGTGAAGGAATTAATCATAAAGATGTTGGAATTAATATAAGTCCAATAAAGGTTCTTATTCAATTAATTGATAAATTTAAGATATTAGAAGATGGATCAAAAACTGAAAATAAATTAGTTATCATTTTCAAGTTAAGGTTTTTGTTCTTATTTTTATTAAGGGACGAGAAGACGCTTTATTAAAAGAAGTGAAGTAATTTATTACATTAAATAGAATTAGGAGAATTGAAAAGAAAAAGAATAATATTAATCAATTAAGTGGTATTATTTGAGGGATAAAGATGTATTAGATTACTAATAATTTTAGTATGACATACTAATGTTATTATTTAACTAACTTCTTTTCATCAGAAGTAATTGCTATATTACTATAATCTGGTTTAAGAGACCATTACTTGCTTTTCAGTCATCTGATGATTCAGATATATTTGAAATTCAATTTAAGAAATCATTTGTGGAAGTTCTTTCAATTACAATTGGTATAAATCTATGATTTGCTCCACAAATTTCTGAACACTGTCCGTAGAATACTCCAGGACGATTAAATCAAAATGTTGCTTGATTTAATCGTCCTGGAGTAGCATCAGCTTTTACACCAATACTTGGGATAGTTCATGAATGAATTACATCTTCTGATGTAATTAAAATTCGTGTTAAAGTATTTATTGGTAATGTTGTTCGATTATCAACTTCTAAAAGTCGAATATTATAGGGATTTAATTCATTTTGAGGAATTATATAAGCATCAAATTCTACATCAGTGAAGTCTGAATATTCATAACTTCAATATCATTGATGTCCAATAGTTTTTAATGTTAAAGTGGGATTTGAGTTTTCGTCAATTAAATATAAAATACGAAGAGAAGGTAATGCAATAAAAATTAAAACTACTGCAGGTAAAATTGTTCAAAGGATTTCTAAATATTGACCGTCTATGACATGACGATCCATAAATTTATTTGTTATTAATGATAATATTATATAACCTACGGTCATAGTAATTATGGTGATAATAAATATTGAGTGATCATGAAAATATATTAATTGTTCTATTAAGGGTGAAGCTCTATCTTGTAAACCTAAACTTGCATATGTAGCCATTATGATTCTAAAAAAAGTATTCAACTTTATTTGTGGAGCTTAAATCCACTGCACTATTCTGCCATATTAGATAATAAAAATTACTTTGTAATAAGGGTTAATTCATTATAAGTATGTTCTGCAGGTGGGAAGTTATGTACTCATTCAACTGAACTATTTATTTGAGATGAAAATAATACTGGTCGATTAGATCTTATTCTTTCTCATAAAATAAAAATGAATATTACTACAGCAATGAAAGAAATTATTGATCCTATAGTTGATAAAATATTTCATGAAGTATAAGCGTCAGGGTAATCTGAATATCGTCGAGGTATACCTGCTAATCCTAAGAAATGTTGAGGAAAAAATGTTAAATTAACTCCTACAAATATAGTGAAAAACTGACTTTTTAATCAGGTAGGATTTATTGATAGTCCTGTAAAGAGAGGATATCAATGAACAAATCCTGCTATAATAGCAAAGACAGCTCCTATTGAAAGAACATAATGAAAATGTGCTACTACATAATAAGTGTCATGAAGAATAATATCAATAGCTGAATTTGCCAGGATTACTCCTGTTAAACCTCCTACAGTAAATAGGAAGATAAAACCTAGGGCTCAAAGAGATGCAGGGGTATAGATTACCTTTGATCCATATATTGTTGCTAATCAACTAAAAATTTTAATTCCTGTTGGTACTGCAATAATTATAGTTGCTCCTGTGAAATATGCTCGTGTATCAACATCTATTCCAACTGTAAATATATGGTGAGCTCAAACAACGAAACCTAAAAAACCAATTGCTGATATAGCTCAAATTATACCATAATTTCCGAATGCTTCCTTTTTTCCTCTCTCGTGTGAGATTACATGTGAAATTATACCAAATCCTGGTAGAATTAAAATATATACTTCAGGGTGACCAAAAAATCAAAATAAGTGTTGATATAGAATTGGATCCCCTCCTCCCGCTGGATCAAAAAAAGAAGTATTAAGATTTCGATCAGTTAAAAGTATAGTAATTGCTCCTGCAAGTACAGGAAGTGATAATAATAAAAGTAAAGCAGTAATTCCTACGGATCATACAAAAAGAGGAACTTGTGTTTGATTTATGTAAATTGGTTTTATGTTAATTATAGTTGTAATAAAATTTACTGCTCCTATAATTCTTGATATTCCTGCAAGATGTAAAGAAAAAATTGTTAAATCTACTGCAGGCCCTGCATGAGCAATTCTAGCTGAAAGAGGGGGATAAACAGTTCAACCTGTTCCTGCACCTCTTTCTACTATTCTTCTAATTAATAATAATAAAATTGATGGTGGTAAAAGTCAAAATCTTATATTATTTATTCGGGGAAAAGCTATATCGGGGGCTCCTAATATGAGAGGTACAAGTCAATTTCCAAATCCACCAATCATGATTGGTATTACTATAAAGAAAATTATAATGAAAGCGTGAGCAGTTACAATAACATTATAAATTTGATCATCTCCAATTAGAGATCCCGGTTGTCCTAATTCAGTTCGAATTAAAATTCTTAATGATGTTCCTAATATTCCTGCTCAAGCACCAAAAATAAAATATAATGTTCCAATGTCTTTGTGATTAGTTGAGAATAATCATCGTTGCAGAATAAGGATTAAATAAAGGTAAAATGGCTGAGATTAAATAGGTAATAGATTGTAAATCTATCAAGGAGATGTATTTCTCTTTTACCAAAAAAAGGTCTTATATTCATGAAATGATACTAGAATGCAATTCTTGTGGTGTAAATTAATACTAAGACTTAAAGATAAACCTCTTTATTTATAACTTTGAAGGATATTAGTTTTTATTTAACTTAAAGCCTTAGTATATCCACAATATTAAAGTGCATGTAATTATTCCTAACATTAAAATGGATAATGAGAATATAATTATTTTTGAATGTATATTACTTGGGTAAATTGAAATTATTCATATAACTTCTGAATTTCTCATTATTAATGTTGTGTATATGATTCGTATATAGTAATATAATGTTAAAAGGGAAGACATAATTAGAATAATTGATGTAATAATTATTAAATTTTGAGCTATAAATTGAATTGCAATTCATTTTGGAAAAAATCCTAAAAAAGGTGGTAAACCACCAAGAGATAATATTGCAATAAATAAGGTAAATTTAATAATTTTCTTGTTATTTATTGAATTAAAGGTTTGTGAAATATAAGATAGGTTGATTATAGCTGTTATTGAAATAATTGAAATAATGTTAATAGTGTAAATTGTAAAGTATATTAATCATAGATTTGATCCTATAATTATGGTTGTTAATATTCATCCAATGTGGTTAATAGAGGAAAAAGATAAAATTTTTCGTAAAGAAATTTGATTTAAACCCCCAATTGCTCCAATAAACGCTGAAGAGATAATAATAAATTGAATGAAGTAGTTATTAGTAATTATATATGAAATTAATATTAATGGTGCAATTTTTTGGATGGATAGTAAAATAAAACAATTTATTCATGATAATCCTTCTATAACGGAAGGTAATCATCAATAAAATGGACTTGCTGCAATTTTTATTATTAGGGGTAATATTATTAAATTATTTCAGGTGTTTATTTTTCTAATATAAAATATCTCTTGAATATTAGTTTTTAAGAGAATTAAAAATAAGAGAGTAGATGATGCAATTGCTTGGATTAAGAAATATTTAAGTGAGGCTTCAGTGGAATATATATTTTTATTGGATGATAAAAGTGGGATAAAGGAGAGTAAATTAATTTCTAATCCTATTCATGCTCCTATTCATGAATTAGCACATAAAGAAATTAATACACCTCTGATTAATGTTCTTAAAAAGAGGATTTTTGTTGAATTATTGGGCATTAGGGAAGAGAGATAAAACTCTATAGATGGGGTATGAACCCATTAGCTTAAATTTAGCTTACTTCCCTACATTTTGGTGTAAGGTGCACAAAAATTTTTGATATTTTAGGAAACAGTTTAATTCTGTTGAATGTAAATGAAAAGATAATAGTAAAAGTAATAATAATTACATGATTTATCCTATCACGATAACCCTTTTAATCAGGCATTTTACT